TTTCTTCATTCATTCCCATCCAATCAAAAAATATTTTTTTTTGATTGGGTGAATTGATTTCTTGATCCTGAGGAATCGTAAGATAAAAAAGATCTTTTTTATCAATTTTATCAATTATTTGATAATTATTAGTCCCGGTTTTAGTATTTTTATTCTTGTTGGTATCGATCTTGATCCAGGCCTCAATATCGATTTTCTTTTTAAGACAAAAATGGAGAATTTTCCAATCAAAATATTTTCGATCCAGATTTTTTTCCATATACATAATATCACTTTTTCCTAAATAATTTTTGATAGGGATATCCCCTAGTATATCAAAAAATTTGCCCTTATGTTTATGTGTGTTGTAATTATAAAAACTCTCTCGATTCTTATTTACTTGGAATGGTGATCCATAAATATATGGGTCCCTCTTATTTTCATAATTAATAGATCTATAAGATAAAAGATTATATCTATAGTATTTTTGAAAATTCTCATTTTGATTTGGTAATGAATATACTTCGTAATCGTTTTGTTTTTTGTAATGAATTAATAGGTCTTTTTCATATGAATTCTCTTTGTTTAAATCTTGATTTTGAATTGTACGACATTTATTGATTCTATTTTTCCATTTTGCTGCTATTAATCTAGACCATCTAATCTGAGATAAATGGTATTGATAATGACCTCTTAACCAGTTTTTCCATTGATTTATTCCAGAATTCCGAAGTTTCTTATGTCTTAATTCATAATGAATTATTCCTTGTTTTCCAAAATCATTTTTTATTGAAGTCTTAAGAAAAAAAGACGTTCCGTGATATTGAAGAATAGATCTTAACTTATACAAGTTAAGAACTTGTGTTTGTGATATTTTGTAAAATACATATGCTTGTGACAAGGAGGATAAGTCAAAAAAATTCTGTGAATTCTTATTACTAATATTATAAAGTGACTTTTTTATAGTCGAAATAAAATTCATTTTATTTTGATTTGTTTTATTAATTCTTTTTTTATTTTTTTTATTATTGTAAATGGATTTATCAATCATTTTTTTTGTTGATTCAACAAAAAGTTGTATATTAATTCTGGGAATATTAATAATAGATAGAAGGATATCTGCGTATATCCTTTCAGTGAAAAATTTTATAAAATAATGTAATTTATGGATTAATCGAGTATTTCTTCTTTTTAATATTTGCCAATTTGGTGATTCGAATCTTTTAGCATTATAACTTGTTTTATTAGGACTATCATTTATTTCTGGAGTCACTTTTTTTTTATTTTTTGTAATTCTTTTTATTTGATTTCTGATTGTGCTTGTTCTATCAGTCAGATCTTTCATTTTTTTTTCTGTCAGTAAAAAATTTGTCCAATATGTAGATTGAATTCGACTAAAGGATTTATGAATTATATGATTGCGGGTTATAGAATCTTTTTCTTTTTTTTTTTTAGTTTCGCTTGATTTATATATTTCTCTCAATCTAAATAATAGAATTGGATTTACTTTTGAGAGTTCTTTTTTTATTTTTTTTAAAAACGGAATGCCCTTGATAATCCATTTTTTTGTTTTTTTTGAGATATTTAGAAATTTTGTTCTTTCTTTTAAAACTTTTAGAAATATAAAATACTTTTTTTTCCATTTTCCAATTTTTTTTTCGAGTTTCTTAAAAATGGGTTCAAAAAAGGAAGGCCGTTTTTGGGGAGAACCAAAAGGAAGTTCAGCTTCCATTCCCCAAACCGTTAAAAAAAAAAAATCATCTTTTTGTCCTTTCTTTTTGATTCGATCTATATGAGAGGACCGTGGCTTAGATCTGTGCCAGGGTTTCAGACAGAAAGGAAATAGCATCTTTATTTGAATACCGTCTATTAACCAATTTTTCGGAAATTCTGTTTCTGATAATTGAACACCATTATAGGTGCATTTAACATGCATTTCTTTATTCCATTCATTTAAATCCTCAGACCACTCAGGAAATTGTAATAATAGCATACGGCCAATATTTTTAGCTATTATCAATGACGGTAATATAATATATTTTCTAAGAATCGATTGAGTTATTAACATGGAACCTCTTATTACTTGAGCAAATGGAATGGTATCCCAGGCTTCTGCTACTTCTATCCGCGCTTTCTCTTTTCTTTTGTTCTCTTCTTTTTTGTCCTTTTCCTTTTTTTCCCTTTCTTTTATTTCTTCTTCTGTATAATCTGAAATTTTGAATTCTGCTCCCTTTCCTATACAATTTCTAAAAATGAGTTTTATCAGTTCGGAGATATCAAAAAAAAAAGGGTGTGATTTGTCTATTCTGTCCAAAAAAAGCGGAGAATGTGCATTTGCTTGAAAAAGTTCCCAAATAACTGTTTTACATCTTTGGGCTCGCATTGAACCTTTGATTATGTCTCGACGAAAATCAGATTGTTGCGAATATCGTATCAAAGCTACTTCGTCTCTTTTATTAGAATTATTAGTATCCTTATTATTAGGATCGGTATTTCCCCGGTTATCAGTAAAAATCACTAC